TTCGACAATGATCCAATCATAGAAATAATTGGAATTTTTGTATCCAACTTCTTGATAGTATTATCTATTAGAAATAAGTTTTCTAGCATTTGACTCCGTACCACGGAAGGATTTAATTGCACATTTGAAAGATAGCCTAAAAAGTCAAGAGAATATTTGCATAATTGCTTTATACGGACCCTTCCTGATTGAGACCATACGTAAAAATGATATTGCCATAAATTTATAAAGTAATATTTCCACTTATTCATCAGAAGAGGCGTATCCTTTGAAGCGAGAATCCATTTTCCTTGATATCTAACAAAATGTATGAAGGGATCCTTGAACAAGCATAGGTTGTTCTGAAAATCATTCGAAGAGACTTCTACAAGATGTTTGATTTTTTCATAGAAATAGATTCGTTCAAGAAAGATTACATAAGATATTGATCGTAAATGATAGGACTGATTACGGAGAAAAAGGAAAATGAATTTGCATTCACATATATGAGAATTATATAGGAACAAGAAGAATCTTGGATTCAAAATAGAAATGCATTTCTGTGAAGTACTAAGACTCTTCAAATTTAAATACTCGTAGAAAAAAAGAAGCCGTAATAAATGCAAAAAAGAGGCATCTTTTAACCAGTAGCGGAGGGCTTGAACCAAGATTTCAAGATGGATGGGGTGGGGTATTACTACATCTAACACAGAATTTAAATGTGAGAATTTGTCCTCTAAAAAAGGAAATATTGAATAAATTGATTTTAAATTATGAGATTTTGCTACTTCTTTCCCTTGTAAATAAGACACTACTCGTAGGGAAAATGGAATTTCCACAATGACTGCAAATCCTGCCGATATTATTTGAGAATACAAATTTTTATTCTTATTGTGCCCAAAAATTTGATTTTGTTTCGAATCATTAGCAGAAATAAACAAAAGATTCTCTTGATACATTCGAGTAATTAAACGTTTCACAATTAGTGAACTGGATTTATTGTCATAACGCACACTTTCCAACAAAATTGATGATTTATTTCTATCGAAAACATAATCATGAGCAAGCGCATAAATATACTCCCGAAAAATCAGCGGGTATAGGAAGTCATATTGGCGAGATCTATTTAGTTCTAAATATAGTTGTTGAAATTCCTCCATTTCAAACTCAAATTGAACCAAAGCAAGGGTGGGGGATCTAATCGGTTATCAAATGATACATAGTGCGATAGAGTCAAACCAAGGTATTATCATAGTAAGAATAAACAATAATAGATACCTCGAAGATAGGTGGATTCATCAACGGATTCTCTACACTCTCCTTTTTCATTTAATTGATGTATGTTTGTTCTAAGATAAGAAGATGGTTGGAAATCCTTTATTTTTTTTTTCAACCTAATCGCTCTTTTGATTTTGGAAAAAAAAAGATGTTATCTTTATCAATATACTGCTTCTTTTACACATTTATGCTTAATCCCTAAGAAATAGGGAATAACTATATAGAATAGTTAGGACTCAAAAAAAAATAAAAAATCCACTCATGAGAAAGATATTTACCCCATTAGGCACTCATTTAGTTTTAACGGTTAATTAGATCGGGTAATCATTCAAATCAAATTAAGAAAAGAAGCTCGTTGCTTTTAGTTTTCCCATAATTGGGTCCGTCTCTAGGACTCTATCCATTTATTCACTCGACCAAACTTTAAATTCTTTATTGATACGACATGCTATTTTTTCCATGTATTCCTTTCAGGATCAGTCGCGGTCTTAGAAACTCTACCGATGGTCTGGACGAATCCCTTTCTTCATAAAAATGTGTAAAAGATGCTAGCCGCACTTAAAAGCCGAGTACTCTACCGTTGAGTTAGCAACCCCAAAAAGAAATAGAATATGGAGATATAACCGGAATCAAAAATGTGGAATTTCATAACACAATCAAAACATTCAATTAGTAATAAATTGAATAAAATTCAAATTTCTACTCGATTCTAAGCATTCGTTCAGATCCGCGAAAAATACAAGAAATTATCATATAAAATAAAAACATAGAACTAGAAAAAGTGAAAATTGATAGAGCACTTCTTGTGTTAACCATTTTTATTCATTAAAAAACTTCTTCTATCAGGCAAAAAATAGAATTTCTTGTATCACAACAAATTCAAAGAATCCATAAGTCAAAACCCAATCTCTGCGGCATGAATAAGGATAAATAGAAATGGATCTATTTATCTACGATCAAATTATATTTGTTTGATACATTGTTGTCAATACGATTGTGACTGTTTAATATAAATGATTATCAAAGAATATAAAAAACTATAAGAATCAAATGAAAAAATAGATTTCAATTTTTTGATTAGTTTGTTTTCTTAGTATTTTATTATAAGAAATAAAATACTAAGAAAACGCTATAAATAGAGCAAAGGAGGGGGAGGAAATAATAAAGAAAAATTGATTCAAAGCTCTATATGAGTCATCCACACCCTCTTTTTTGTATTTTATTAATGAAATTTGTATTTCATTAATAAAAAATCAATGACATTTTTTTAACTAAAAAAAATTAAGTTCCGTAAACCCCCGCCTTCTTTAAAATGTCATGAACAGTTCCTGTAGGTTGAGCGCCCCTTTCAAGAAAATATAAAATAGCAGGAACATTCAAATGGGTTTGATTATATATCGGATCATAAAAACCCACTTTTCGAAGATCTCTTCGGGATCGAACATCAACTGCAACAATTCGATAAAAGGCTCATTGGGATAGAATAGATGGAATTGAATAATAAACACCCCCCCCAGAAACGTATAAGAAGTTTTCTCCTCGTACGGCTCAAAAAAAATGATTAGAAGTTAAGTTATATCTATGTGTACATGAAATTAGAATGCCAAATCGATCCATAATCCAGCAAATCCGTGGGACATTTAACTCCTTCTTTTTACTCTTTCTTTTTCCTTCTTTCTTATTTTTAATAAAAAGCAAAAAACATTCGTACTCTCATAACTCAAGTTGGATAACTCTCAACTAGCTCCAAAAATACTTAGCTAGTTTTTTTTTATTGAGTGGTCTCTAACCCCTTTCTTTTTTTTTGTCTTATTTAGAATCTAGTTTGATTCTTTATTCTGATCTGGTGATTGAGATAATTGAAAACGGTATTTCCTTGTTCCGGGATCCTTTAACTTGAATCATTGGGTTTAGACATTACTTCGGAGATCTTTAATCATTTCAAAAAAATGGCAGCAACATGCCCCTTTTTCTCTTTTTTGTGTTTGTGATCTCTTTCTATTAAGGAATCATATGAACAATTGATTCCCGCATGAGAATCTTTTGATCGAAAGAGCTTTACCAATTCCAACTAGTTTGCTTTTTTTTTATTTGAAAATGCTTTGAGTCAGACCCTTTCCGTTTCTATATGAAAAATAGACTTATGTACGAAGTTGTTCCAACTTATTGATTTGATTTACATTAACTAACCCTAGATCCTTTCCCTTTAAAAATCAAATCAATATTTTCTACTCGAGCTCCACCCTATACTGTTTATATCCCAACCCAACAAAAACGCGGGTTATGATAGAAAAGAGTAGAAAAGAATGTCGAGCCAAGAGCACCTTCATTTCTATTTTCTATATAGTTTCAATATAGTAAAAAAAGGTGGTGGTTTGTTTTAATATCCACAGCAAATTGACCATGTCCTTCAAGTCGCACGTTGCTTTCTACCACATCGCTTCAAACGAAGTTTTACCATAACATAAAATTCCTCCGGTTTTTAATAGGTGTGTAAATAATTAATTGAATTACGGAATTATGAATAGTCATCGGTTCAGTCAGTACGTAGTAATCTATAGAACGTAGTAATCTATAGCTCTTCCTAATATACTTAATATTAAACTGATTGAATTCTTCTATATGAATCTATTCATATTATGAATAGATTCATATCAAATATGAAAATCATAAAGAAATAGGTAATTTATGATGAAGAAAAAGTCTCAGTAATAATTAAAATTAACCCTATTTTGTATGAATACAATATATATATATATATTTCTGGTATATTTCTTTTTTATTACAAAATTACAAAAAAAAATATACCAGAAATATTCTCAATTTTAAATAAATTTAAATAAAAGCAAATAAATAAAAAAACGAATCTTTTTGAATCCGCCTTACGTTGGTTGCATCTTCAAATAAGTTGATAGAATAGATTCGACAATCTAATATTTTTTCAATTCAATATTTATATTGAATTGAAAAAATTTCCTATTTTATTTTAAAATAGTTAGATAGAAAAAGAAATCCAATTTTTTTGAATTGAATTGTATAAAAAAGACTGATGAAGGATAAAGTGGAATTTCACTGTTTTTCTTTTATTTCATTCTGAAATAGAAAATCAGAATGACAAAGTAGGGGAAATTGCCGTATTCAGAAGAAATTCTGGATATTCTATGTTAAATATTTAGTTTCTGTTTAGTTTCATATCTATAATTAAGGATTAAGGTAAGAATTCACAAACAAAATACAAAACAAAATAGTAATATTAAAAAAAATTGCACTATTAGGTTAGCAATCCCTGTGTATAAACATTCCCTCCTTTTTTTGCGAGGCTTCTTTGGCTTGAGGTCCAACTAATCTTTCTCGAAAGTAGAGCGGATGGGAGATATGAATCACACCCACGTCAATTGTTAATAGAATTACAATTATTCATTAGAACCAAACACCAAATAACCTAAGAGGTTCAAAGAAAAAAAAGATTTTCGTATCTAAATATCTAATTTGATTTTTTATCAATAAAATTTGGACTGGGCATAGACAGATATTCAAATTGATATCTTACATTATTGATTAACCCCTATCTACTCTCCCAATTGGTTTTTTGGGGAATGATAAATCATAAAAGAATGCCCGATTTTTGATCTTATCTTAAAAGGCGGTTAAGAAAGATCCACTTTTTTTCTTTTATCTGATATAGAAAACAAATAGACTCTGGGACGGAAGGATTCGAACCTTCGAATAGCGGGACCAAAACCCGTTGCCTTACCACTTGGCCACGCCCCATTTTTATTTCTATTTAAAACTACTAAAGAGTAATATGGGTATTCCTTTTTCGTCAATTCGAGTTCCTAAAATGTATGAAATAGATTAGTTTATTGTTAGGATTTTGACAGGTCTAGATATAGAATTCAACCGAATTTATTGATCATTATATAGAATTCAATTAAGATATTGTATGAAAGTCTCATTTCTTCAATTCTCTTCTAAAAAAAAAATGGAAGGGCTTTTTTGATTGGATAAGTTCAAAGAAATATGTGTTTTTTTTTTTTAATCAGACTTCTTTTTATTTCTTTATTTTTTCCTTATCTCAAAATAGATTAATAACTTAATCAAAATAATATCCAAGAAAAAAAAATGAATTTGTTATGCTTAATATCTTTAATTTGATCAATATTTGTTTTAATTCTACGTTGTTTTCGGATAGTTTTTTATTCGCCAAATTGCCCGAAGCCTATGCTTTTTTGAATCCAATCGTCGATGTTATGCCGGTAATACCTCTTTTCTTTTTTCTCTTAGCCTTTGTTTGGCAAGCCGCTGTAAGTTTTCGATGAGATCCTTAATACTGTCCTAGAAAAATTCATGATTTATTCGAGAAAAAAAAATCTAACAATTGAGAAAATCAGAGACAAAATCAGATAAGTATAGGTTTTACAGTATGAAGGAACCCTCAATTCAAACTTTGAAATTTTTTGATAGCCGTGATAAATCTGGGTTACCTCATTTCCTCATTCCAACCCGTTTTTAATCGAAAAGACTACTTAGACTTGGAGTCCACCACTCACTATGAAAGGAATCTTTTTGTCATGAAAAGCTCCATTCTTATTGCAAATAAATAAATTTTTGAAACTCTTTTCTATTTCTACAATTTCTAGAAAGAAATCGCTTCCTTGATTTCTTGGTGTCAAGGTCAACGAGATAGGATATGTGGTCTAAAAAAAGGAAATATATTCTCTCTCTCTTTTTTTTTTATGATCTTGGAGATTGTGTAATGCTTACTCTCAAACTCTTTGTTTACACCGTAGTAATATTCTTTGTTTCACTCTTCATCTTCGGATTCCTATCTAATGATCCAGGACGTAATCCCGGGCGCGAAGAATAAAACAAAAAAAGTGGGGTTCCTTGCTTCATTAAACATTAAATGCTATTAGCATTTGTTTGATCGATTCCACTGTCAAAAACCGAAACGGAAAGAGAGGGATTCGAACCCTCGGTACGAATAACTCGCACAACGGATTAGCAATCCGACGCTTTAGTCCACTCAGCCATCTCTCCTAATTGAAATTGAAAAAGAATAATTACTATGTTACAGTTCTCAAAAAAGAATGATAATGCTTGAAAAAAAAAGCTCTTCTTTCATTTTATTCTTTCTTCTTATATATATCTTTCTTATTATATATATATATATAGATTTTATCTAATCTATTTGAAATAGAAATTTCAATAAATAGATTATTGTATAGATACCACTTTTATCAACAATTTCATTCCATTTTTTTTTTATAGAAATCTCAAAATATCTTTTTGATAAAAAAAAAAGGCGGGCTTTTTTAAGTTCGAATTTCCACGGCTTGGCCTGGTCAGACCGACCCGGCCGGGCTCCTTTTTTCAAATCCAATCCATTTTTTTTTTATCTATGATTGATTATCTACGATTCCTATAATTCCGCAATCTCCTTTGCTTGCTATAGAAAAAAATCTTGGTATTTTTTGAAATCTAAAGTAAAAGAATAATCCGAAGCAGAAAAGGACTCTTTATCTTACTATAATATATAACCAAAAAGGCTTTTCTATTCTTTCTTTTCTGACTTCTTCACTATTTTGATTTATTAATAGCCAAATAATTTTGGCTAAATAATCAAAATAAAAAAAAGCCAAGGCTAATGAGTATCCCTCTTTCTAATTTTCTCAAGTCTTCTAACGAAAAACGGCAACGCTCTCATTTTCAGGATTTTTTTTTCTCATCCTATCTTGAGGACGCCAGAGTCCCTTGTTCGACAAAGAGTCCATTTATATACAATAATATTGTAGCGGGTATAGTTTAGTGGTAAAAGTGTGATTCGTTCTATTAACCCAGTCAGTAGTTAAGGGGTCTTTCGGTTTGATTCATATTCCGATTAAAAACTTTATTTCTTAAAAGGATTTAATCCTTTACCTCTCAATGAAATATTCGAGGAATAATATACATTCTCGTGATTTGTCTCCAAAGGTCAATTATAAATTGAAAAATTGGATTATGAAATTACGAAACATAATTTTTTTTTATTGGATCAATACTTCCAATTGAATAAGTATTAAGTAAAGGATCCATGGATAAAGATAGAAAAGTCTATTTCTAATCGTAACTAAATCTTCAATTTTTTTTTTTGATAGAATAGATTGAAGCAAAATAGCTATTAAACGATCACTTTAGTTTACTAGAGGCATCGACACCCCTTTTTTTCTTAGCTCGGTGGAAAAAGAATAAACTTTTCCTAAG